AGGAAATACAAAAAAATAGAAGAGAAAAGTCATACAAAGTTATATACAAATGACTACCCCCTTTTTTGTATTTCCTTAATTTATTTCCTTAATTGAATTTCGGTTGATTAGGATTGATTAGGACGAAGTTCCTTAAAAACCTCCGCCTTCTTTAAAATATCCTGAACAGTTCCTGTAGGTTGAGCCCCTTTTTCAAGGAAATATAAAATAGCAGGAACATTTAAATAAGTTTGATTCTTTATCGGATCATAAAAACCCACTTTCCGAAGATCTTTTCCTTCTCTTCGGGATCGAACATCAATTGCAACGATTCGATAGACGGCTCATTGGGATAGATGTAGATGAACAACACCCCCCCTAGAAACGTATAGGAAGCTTTCTCCTCGTACGGCTCGAGAAAAATGATTGATTCGCGGTTTTGTCTCTGTATGGAATTCTATCTAAGAAATGACAACTGGGTCCATAAAATGATCAAATCAATTAAAGATGTAAGTCTTTTTTTTCTTCTTTCTTCCTGAAAATGAAAAAGAAACCATTCGTACTCTCATAACTCAAGTTGGATAACTTTCAAACAGTTCAAAGGAAAATCTTCTGGCAATTTCATTTATTGAGCGGTCTTTCCTCCTTTTATGTTTGTCTCGTTTAAAATGGATTTGGATTCTTCAGTCTGATCCAGTTATTAAGACAATAAAAAAGGTGTTTCCTTGTTCTGGGATCCTTTATCTTTGTTTTATTTTAAATCATTGGGTTTAGACATTACTTCGGTGCTTTTTAATCCTTTCAAAATGGCAGCAACATGCCCCTTTTGCGATTTCTATGAAAGAATCCTACAGACGATGGATTCCCGCGTGAAACACTTTGGATCGAAAAAGTTTGATCAATTCCAAGAAATTTTTGAATTGGAAACTTGCTCGAATTGGATTCTTTCGATTTCCATACCGAAAATATATTTACGAAGTTGTTCCAATTTTTTTATTGATTGGCATTAACCCTAGACCCTTGCCCCGAGAAATAAATTAATACTTTCTACTCGAGCTCCATCATGGACTATTTACATTCCAAGACAACAAAAAAAGAGGGGTTCTAATGAAACAGAACCAATGATGTCGAGCCAAGAGCACCTTCATTCCTACATAAAATGGTGGATGTACAAATCCACAACGGATCCTGTCCTTCAAGTCGCACGTTGCTTTCTACCACATCGTTTCAAACGAAGTTTTACCATAACATTCCTCTAAGAACCGGTATGGAATTGATTCAATTATGGAATCATGAATAGTCATTGGTTGGGCTGGTGTATAAACACCATAACCTATACTTTGTTCTATATCTATATACTATAGATATAGGTTACTATAGAGATAGGTGGATAAATATTTTTCTTTAGTAAGACCCCATCGCTAATATTAATTTATCTAACATATTAATTAATATTTAATATATAAATAAGACGAATAAATGAGTTCTTTTTGATTCTGCATCTTCACGTGACTCAATAGGAAAGATTGACCTATTTCATACTTCTTCAAATAGCAAAGATTCCGCTTATAAGGAATGATTAAAACTATTTATATTTCTAAATTTAGTAAATTTCGAAAGTTCCCTTTTCGACATCATTATTTGAAGAAAATTTGATAGTTAAAGATCACTTTTGATCATCTTAGGAAAAAAGATAAGTCTTTCTTTTTTAATTGAATCATCAACGATTTCAATGATCTAAAATAGATAAATACACCAAACAACAAATCCAATTTTTTTTTATGAGATGGATAAAAAAAGATTAATATAAGGTAAGATTTTAATTCTTATTCTTTTTTTTTTTTTTCATCTGATTGATAAAATCCAAAGAATGGGGAGGGTTTCGTATCTATCAATTCGATCAAATAGACTGAGCAATTGTCACCGTTTATAGATATTGAAATGAATGCCTTCCCATTACTGATTAACTCCTATCTACCCCATTCTATGGGACTGATGCAGCATAAATCAAAAGAAAAGAAGGGGGTGTCCTAGTCTTTTTGATTTTTACGAAATGCGAGCTGTCTAGGCACAAAGCCAAACAAGTCCAGATTAAGTCAAGTTTTTGCTCCTATTTTTTGATATTTTAGCCTAACTCATTGATTAAGAATTAAGAGACTTAGTGAATTTAATTAGTACCAAAAACCCCCTCTTGGCGAAAAGTCAAGAAATCCACAAAAAAGAAAATTGAATCTAATTAGGCTAATTTAGGGGATAGAGAATACGAGATAGGGAATATAGATTCTTTCGCATCTCGATTCAGTTTTTGAAAAAAAAAAATGATTCATCGAAGAAAAAAATCAGAAACAAGAATCACATTCCAGCTAACATTTCGATTTTAAACAGAACATTGTTAAAAAAGCAATCTATATTCTCATAGAATATATATATGTTCTGGGACGGAAGGATTCGAACCTCCGAATAGCGGGACCAAAACCCGTTGCCTTACCACTTGGCCACGCCCCATTTGGATTTCTATTCG